GGTCGTGAATATCTGAATCGGACGAACCGGCCCCGTGAATATCTTTCCTTCGGAACAAAACAATTCGAATTAGGCTCGGTCAACTGGAATGTTTCTTAGCCATATAGGAGATCTTCCAATTGAGAAGATCCATCGATCGGAGACGAAGAGAAAGGTCTATCTATTTTCTTTAGTTATTCCGTGCATTTTTTAGTTATTCAGTGAAACCAATGATTCGTTATTGGAGCAGATAGCAACAACCCTTTCATCGGACATGCATATTTTTGATTTTCCAACGGATTTCCATGTTTCATTAATGGAAATTTTTTGATGTAGTGAGTCTGAGTAATAGGCTCTGGTTGGTCGCCGTTCCAGAATTCTTGTTTAGGCAGTTCATACCATCCATACATACATAGTGTTTTGATCTAAGATTTCAATTCTTCCATGTTTCCGCAGTAGCAGTTCCATGTAGCTAAGGCCAAAAATATGGAAGAAACAAGTATTTCCACGACTCTACCACCCGGTCAATTCTGTTCCACTTAATCCCCCTTTCATGGCCACATATCTTTCCGGCTAAGGAATGGGAAATCTTTCTCCTGTTAAATGAATCAAATGGTTCATCTCATCCGGGAAAAGCCATCTCTTTCTCAACAATGTCTTTGTCATTTGATCCAATAGCGTTCCGTTAGATAGGAACAGATTTGATAAATACTGATAACTCTCGGATGGAGTCTTAGAACGGAAAGACCCAGTATTAGAACGGAAAGACCCATTAGATAATGAACTATTGGTTCTAAGCCATCTCTGCCTTCTCTGGCGATGAATCAACAATTCGAAGTGATTTTCTTGCGTATTCTTGATGAACCAGCTTTTAGACATCGATGTAGGAGGACTTGTTAGGGAAGTAAGAAGCCCCGTTGACATCTCTTGATCTGCAAAGAATTCTCGACGTGAAAACACAGGCGCATCGAAAAAGAATGGATTCGCAGGGTCCCAAAGAAATTGGCTTATTTGAAAAAAGCCTTGTTCTTTGTAAAATCGATCTCGTGTCTGGTACTGCATGGTTCCACTCTGCAAGAACTCCGAATCATTCTCTTCCGAATCATTCTCTTCCGAATCATTCTCTTGATGAGAAATGATCCGCGTGCCCCGAAATGACCTGGCCCAAGAGGGAAATCCCAATTCATTGGGCCTTTCGATACAACCAAATAGATCGGGGTACCATATTCTAGGAGCCCAAACTATGTGATTGAAGAAATCCTCCTCTATCTGTTGCAGGTCGAGGTCTCCTTCTCCAAATGCAACCCCTTCTTCCAATTCAAACTCCGATTCGTCTTTTTCATAGAGAAATTTCTGATCAACGCTAGAACAAAATCCATTTTGCAGCATATCTAAGGGATTCCTTGGTTCGGACCGAAGAAGCAATGTCACTCGATCATTATCAAACTGACTGCCATCTTTTTCTGTCCGCGAGGATCCCACCAGAGCGCCTTCTCCTTCGAATACTTCTAATAGGCCACGAACTAGAGCAGAATCAGTCTCAACCAAATAAGAAGTGATCCCATTTTTTTCATCGGGTCCGGGTAGAGACCAAAGATCATGAGCGACCGATCCGGCAGAACAACTCAAAAGATAAAGAAGTATCGTTAATCTCTTCATGCTCGTTGCAAGCTCGAAGTACCAGTTGTACAAATAAGAACCCCCTTCCTTAGGGAATCTCTTCTTCATATAGATAGATATAGGATCTATGGGGCCATTACTTAGAAGTACATTTTGTGCAACAGCCCTTCCTATCTGATAGAAAAGGATCCCATGATCCTGAACCGGTCTTACCTTGGCTCGCAAATCCCAAGTTTGTCTATGAAGAGCGGATCGAATTGTATGAGTGTCTATAATGGATTTCTTCTGTGCAATACTAATGGATAGGGCCTCATTGGTAAGTGCTACAAGATCTCGTACACTGGAACCCATGGTTATGGACCCGAATCCATTAGGATGGGACATTTTCTTTTCCAAGTGAAATCCCCTAGTATATGAAAGAGTGAAAAAGTGCTTTCGTTGTTGTGGAATAAGAAGCCTTCGTAGCTTAATGCATGTATTTAATTTATTCGGAGCTATTAGAGCGGGATCCACTTTTTGGGGAATATGAGTCGAAGCAATAACAAGGATATTGCTAGTGGAGCTTCTTTCACAATCCCTGGAGAGAGAGTTCACTAATAGACCGAGGGATAAGTCATTCGACGCATGCACAGACAGATCATGAATGTTTGGAATCCATAGTATGCAAGGAGACATTGCTTTTGCTAATTCGAATGTAAGGGGGATACTAAATCGGTCTAGTCTATCCATATCCGTAGTTAGCTCGTTTAGCAGCTCTATATCATCTATATCAAGGTCATCATCGCTATCGCTATCGCTATCGCTATCGTCACTCTCATCACTATCGTCACTCTCATCAATATCAAAAGCGTCACTATCATCACTATCATCACTATAAAGATCGTCACTCTCAGCGTCACTATCATAAGGATCGATCTCATCCATACGATAAGGACTGTCATCCAGGAACTTGTTCGGAACTACCGTAATGAAAGGAACATAGGAGTTTGTCGCGAGGGATTTGACCAAATAGGATCGTCCAGTTCCTATCGAACCTATCACTAAAATACCCCTAGAGGGGGATAGGGCTAAGCGGAGCGAAAAGGGTTTTCCATGAGATGGGAAATGAAAACGAGTAGCCCCACACGAGCACGAGGTTTGTGAATAAGTGATTGTCTGAAAATGAGCAAGGAATATCCGTCTTTCTGCTAAACAGGATCTATTGAACTCATAATTCATTAGATCCTTTTGATGAATGTCAACTAAGTATCGTAAGTAAATTGATCCCAGTTGTTCAACCATTTGATAACTAGAGTCATTCTTTGATAAACCATCACTATGAGTCAGACTCAATAGCATTTGATCCATCCTTTTTTCTGTCGTTAAGGTGGAGAACTGAACCAAGAATTCTCTTTCTTCATCCTCAATCAAATCACTGTTCGCGACCCAGGATTCTATTTGATCATCAATCCACTCAACGTTCACGTTTTTTCTTATCAATGAATAGATCTCTTTACTTGTACGACTTAGATGTCTCGTATTTCTCGAAAAAGTGATTCGATTGATGGGATTTGGTATGATCCTTAGAAAATCGATGATACCGATGAGATTGATATTCCAAAATTTCTTCTTAGAACGTATTGATTTGAACCCATAAGCGGGACCGCCACCCAATAGCATGTTAAAAGCAGAACCCCATATTGCTTCTAGAAAATAGACTAATTGTTCCAGAGCAACTAGAAAGAGATTCTTTAACCAGAAAGAATTCCGCTCAGATGTAGGATACCTATCCAGAAGTTTTCGCAACTCAATCATGTATGATGGAATCATCAAAGATTTGATCTTTTTGAAATCTGCCTGTAACTCACTAGAGGCTCGGGAAACAAAGAGAAGATGTGTACCAACGAGATATCCAGCAACAAGAAGAAGGAAAAGGATGAGGTACTCCCGAGCATTTGATGATCTCAGCCATAGGGGTGACTCATTCTTTCCATGAATCATTTCTGCGGACAGAAGAAGATTCTGTAAACACTGACTCGAAATCACACTGAGATTCCATTTTGAAAGAATCGCCCACAATTTTGTCTGAAGAATCCACCATGATGTCTCCAGAATATCCTGAAAAAGGGATATGTGACTGCTACTTAGCAATAGGTTTGAAAAAGTATCTAAAAGGGCGAATGTTAGATATTTGAACCCTGCCGAAGTAAAGAACCACGGCATATATGGTTGGAACAGATTCCTTTTTGAGAGATTTGACAAAGCACGCTCTCGTTGAAGGGTTCTATGCATCTGCCGTTTCTCAACCCATTTAAGACTCCGTTTTTTCCTCTTTTTGGATTTCTCAGCACATGAAGTGTGAATCAAACCCATGTTTGAATTGAAATTTAGATACTGCTTCCCTTCTGAATCAGATAGATTCATATCTGAAAGAGGTGGACAATCCGTTCTTTCAAAATGGACTCTTTGTCCCTCTGTTAGAGGTGTTCCAGAAATGTCTGCGATCGAATAAATAGCTCTACCAACGAATGGATCGGATCGAATTGGAAAATAGAAAGATTTGTACAAGTTATACGTTTCAGCACCACTTTGTGGAAAATCGTTAGGTATGAATATCTTAGATAGCTGTGACTCGATTGGTGAAATCGTAGCTCGCTCCAAAAAAACATGGTTTTTTTTACCGACGCACAAAGAAAATCTTTTGTTGCGAATGAACAAGATATTGAGGAATTGTCCATACGTAAGATCAGAATTCTTGAGAGAGGCCTTTTCCACAGAAAAAGGGAATCTTTTGTTACAATAGAACCAGAAGTGATGTGGATTATTCAAGAATCGAAGTCGATTTGCTTTAGAAAAAGAAGATATCAATGAACTTCTATGAAATGGTTTCACGGGATTCAGCCAATTGTCTCGATCGTGGGATATCATTGAGAAATAGGAATCCGTGTTATCAAAGTCTTTCCTGCAATTCTTTCTAGTATGGAATGAGTCAATCATCCATTTTGTCTTATTGAACAAAAATGGTGATATTGTGCCTCCATTGATCGATAATTTCGATTTTTGGGAAGGATCATGATCATCCAATAAGAAGGGTTTCCTTTTATTAAAAGGAACGATTTGAACACCTATTGATTCTAACAACTGATTGCAGAGTTGATCATTCGGCCCTTTCAATTCATAGATAGAGATGGGGATCTCAGACCCAGGAATGGGGGTACTTCCGATACTCAAAAATAAAAAAGGAAGTGACTTCGACAAAAAGGACAAAAAGAGAAGTGACTTCGACAAAAAGAAGAGAAGTGACTTCGACCAAAAGGGAAGTGAATTCGACAAAAATAAAAATGCCTTCGACAAAAGGAAACGAGGTGACTTCGTCAAAAAGGGATGTGACTTCGACAGTTTGGCCATAAACTCGGCCCAATCAATCCAATATTGAGTCGGATCCATACGTAATCGATTCAGATGACTACCTAATCGATTCAGATGAATACCTAATCGATTCAGATGAATACGTAATCGATTCAGATGAATACGTAATCGATTCAGATGACTACGTAATCGATTCAGATGACTACGTAATCGATTCAGATGAATACGTAATCGATTCAGATGACTACGTAATCGATTCAGATGAATACGTAATCGATTCAGATGAATACGTAATCGATTCAGATGACTACGTAATCGATCTCGATTCAGATGAATACCTAATCGATTCAGATGACTACGTAATCGATTCAGATGAATACGTAATCGATTCGGATGACTACGTAATCGATTCAGATGAATACGTAATCGATTCACATGAATACGTAATCGATATCGAGATCGATGAATACGTAATCGATCTCGATGATGATGATATCGATCGAACACTACTTGAAATTGAAAACGGCTCTTCGACTCAGAAATGAAATGTTCCAAATGTTCCTGGAAATTTTTGGTCCATTTGTATCTATATGCATTAGGATCCCGATTCATGGATCTCTCGGTTCGAGAACTAAGAGGGTCGGACCCTTTCTTCTGACTCTTTTTCAAATTCGAGAGATGTTGGTTGATCGTATATTTCATTCTAGTTCTATGATTCAGAGTCTCATTTCCTATTGGATCCCCTTTCATTCCATATTCGAAGTTGCGATCGGATCGATTCATTAACATTAAAAAGAATCGATTTGATACATTTCTTATGGACCCATAGGTGCTATATTGGATTTGAATCAGATTTCGGATCAATCTATATGGATTGACTGCCTCCATTATGTTGTTGCTAGCAAATACCACTCTTTTTGGTTTTGGATCTTCATAAAAAATAGGAGGTACAACCAATAAAGATAAAGATTTCTTTTTCGATTCATCCCCGGAGTTGAATACCTCAGAAAAGGGAAAAAATACCCTATCATAATCATACACCAGATCCGGCTCGGTGATTGATAGAATGAGTAGATCTGCCATTTTTGAAAATCTCTCTTCTGATTCAAAATCGTGGTGTAACGTGTACCCCCCCCTGTTCCGGTCATGGAATAGATGAAATAAATCAAAAAATGGATTTTGGGTCCAGAATGAAATCTTATTGGAACTGTCCATATCCGGTTCATCCTTCGGAACCATATCACATCCCGGATCTGATGAAATAGGATGAATTGAGATGGTCTTTTGTAAATACGTAATTATCTTGAATAGATCTACTATTTCTTTCTGTTCCGATCGCCTGGAAGGGACAAAAGAAACATCTTGTTGTTTCTTCAACAATTTAGGATCGGACCTCTCAGTAGGATTCGAACCCAGATGAAGTTCTGACCATCTGTCAGAGAAAAAAGAACGAATTGATCTTGTAGGATTCCCAAGAAATTCTTCGATTTCTTCCGGAAGCAGATGACGAATCATCTGCTTCTCACGTTCCGCGAATAGCCGGGACATTGAGGAATCTCCAGAAAGGCTTTTCGGGAATCGGTCTGATTCTATCTCTGTTCGTTCCGTTTGAAGAAAGGAAGGATCCCAATCCCAAAGAATCGATCTTTCTTTGAGTTGTTGAATCTCTCTTTGATTGATCAATGTGTGAGATTCCGAATCCTCATTACTAATGGAATCGAAATGATCTCTGGATTGATCAGAAGATCCTTTCAATTGGCTAGAATCCGTTACTTGAACGAAACTAGATCTTGTGGAATCATATTGAATATTTGACGATACATTCCGTACCTTGCTAAAAAACCGATCCTTGTTTACCAACCACACATTGTCTAACCAAATCCAATTCTCTCTAGATACCTTCCTCAAAAAATCCGATCCCTGTTGTTTGAAGAAACCCTCCCCTTCCATTGGTCTTTTTTCACGAAAAGCAGGCATGAGATAACAAATCCAGTGTTTCACTAAGATTTCAAATAGCTGTCCCGAATTCAAGTTGATTCTGTTTCGCTTCTTCCTCGGAGAAAGGCCATCCAAAAATTCCCAATCGTGGTCCCTGCGGATCGGATCATCTGTCGTATAGGATACAAAAAGAAACTCCAGATATTGGATATCTTTCTCTTTGAATGAGATCTCAATTCCAGCTACGGTTTCTTTCGATATCTTACAACTAGAATCCCTATTTTTTCCAATCCGGTTCCTCCACCACCGCGAACCCCAGTTAGATTCAGGCATGATACACTTTTGAGTTATTGGGAGAACCCAAGGACTCTCTTTCGGATCCATGAAACAACTCTCAGAGATCTTTTTCCCTTTTGGAAGATACAGGAGCGAAACAACCAACCTATTGGAAGACCCAAACAATGTGGAAGACCCAAACAATGTATCATTTCTGGGTCCAATGGAATTCATAGGTATAGGAAGAAGCCCCCTCAAATAGAGATTTTTTCTTTCGACCAGAGTTTGATGGTTCATACGAGATATAAGGACCGCTACTAGAATCAGTACTACACCCTTAACCAGTACTACAACTTTGCTCGTGAAAGATCGGTTGCTTGTTGAACCCGAAAGTAGGATACTCCAAATTCGGGGGTCAAAGAGTTTCAGAAAACGTTCTTGGTGGAACAAAATGTGAGTGAAAGATCCCACTAAATCTAATTTGGTCCAGGAATCTAACAAATAGCGAAAATTCTTGATCTCTCTCAATATCTCTCTCAATTCAAAGATCCATAATCGGACTTCATATCCTCTCTGCGGTGTTTTTGTCTTTGTCATGGTTGCAAATTTTTTGGTTTTTACGATGTATGATGATCCAAGCATCCATGGCTGAATGGTTAAAGCGCCCAACTCATAATTGGCGAATTCGTAGGTTCAATTCCTACTGGATGCACGCCAATGGGATGGGAGCGTTTCATAAGTTCAGTCGATTGGAACTGGCTCTGTATCATCATTATCAAAATTGTAATTGTATTTGATATGTATATATTGCGAGATAGCACAAAATAATAAAAAAAAAAAAAATCACTCAAAAAACTACAAAAATCCCTTTGTTGCTAATCATTGAAATCATTTCTGAGTATTCGGAAAAAGGGCCGGGCGAACGACGGGAATTGAACCCGCGCATGGTGGATTCACAATCCACTGCCTTGACCCACTTGGCTACATCCGCCCTGCCACTCCCTAAACCTAAAAAAGATTTCAATTCTATCATTCATGAGTCAAAATGGAGTCTTTCAGAAATTCCCTTTCGACTCTACTGAGATACGGATATTAGACAAAAAATTTCCATTATTGAAATGTAAAAAAAAAAAACTTTCGTTTATTCTTTCTTAATGAGATTCTTTAGAGTTCTATATGAGATGAGATTCTTTCGATTCTGTAGATTCGAATTCGAATCTTAATATAGTCTTAATATAGAACGAATTGGTGTGGTATATTCATACTATAACATATGAACAGTAAGAACTCGAATTCTTATCAATACTAGAACTCATAGGGAAGGAAGTGGTTTTATGGATGGAATCAAATATGCCGTATTTACAGAAAAAAGTGTTCAGTTATTGGGGGGGAAGAATCAATATACTTCTAATGTCGAATCAGGATCAACCAGGACAGAAATAAAGCATTGGGTCGAACTCTTCTTTGGTGTTAAAGTAGTCGCTATGAATAGTCATCGGCTCCCGGGAAAGGGTCGAAGAATGGGACCGATGATGGGACGTACAATGCATTATAGACGTATGATCATTACGCTTCAACCGGGTTATTCTATTCCACCTCTTCTTTAGGAAGAAAAGAGCTTCAATCAAAAGACTTAATAACACGGCGATACATTTATACAAAACTTCTACCCCGAGCACACGCAATGGGGCGGCAGACAGTCGAGTGAAATCCAATCCACGAAAGAATTTGACCTATGGACAGCGTCATTGTGGGAAAGGGCGGAATGTGAGAGGAATCATTACCGCAAGGCATAGAGGGGGAGGCCATAAGCGTCTATACCGTAAAATGGATTTTCGACGGAATGAAAAAGACATATCTGGTAGAATCGTAACCATAGAATACGACCCTAATCGAAATGCACACATTTGTCTCATACACTATGGGGATGGTGAGAAGAGATATATTTTACATCCCAGAGGGGCTCGAATTGGAGATACCATTGTTTCGGGTACAGAAGTTCCTATCTCAATGGGAAATGCCCTACCTTTGAGTGCGGTTTGAACCATGGATTTACGTAATTGGAAGTAACCAATCAGGTTTACGACGAAACCTAGAAATCGATCACTGATCCTATTTGAATACCTCTACGGAATAGACCTCACCAGAAAACGGAAGAGTAACGGCAGCAAGTGATTGAGTTCAGTAGTTCCTCATATAAAATTATTGACTCTAGAGATATGGTAATATGGAGAAGACAAAATTGTTTGAAGCACCGACAGAAACAGAAGCGCCCTTTATTTCAAAGAGAAGAAGAGGGGTTATTCACATTTCATTTGATGGTCAGAGGCGAATTGAAAGCTAAGCAGTGGTAATTCTACCCCCCGGGGAAAAAGAGGGATGTCTCCTACGTTACCCCTAATATGTGGAAGTATCGACGTAATTTCATAGAGTCATTCGGTCTGAATGCTACATGAAGAACATAAGCCAGATGACGGAACGGGGAGACCGAGGATGTAGAATATCATCACATGAGTGATTCGGCAGATTTGGATTCCTATCTATCCACTCATGTGATACTTCATCATACGATTCATATGGGATCCATCTGTCTAGATATCCTCATATACATTCAGAAAGCCGTATGCTTTGGAAAGAAGCTTGTACAGTTTGGGAAGGGGTTTTGATTGATCAAAAAGACGAATCTACTTCAACCGATATGCCCTTAGGCACGGCCATACATAACATAGAAATCACACTTGGAAAGGGTGGACAATTGGCTAGAGCAGCAGGTGCTGTAGCAAAACTGATTGCAAAAGAGGGTAAATCGGCGACATTAAGATTACCATCCGGAGAGGTCCGTTTGATATCCCAAAACTGCTCAGCAACAGTCGGACAAGTGGGTAATGTTGGGGTGAGCCTGAAAAGTTTGAGTAGAGCCGGATCTAAGCGTTGGCTAGGCAAGCGTCCTGTAGTCAGAGGAGTGGTTATGAACCCTGTAGACCATCCCCATGGGGGTGGCGAAGGGAGGGCCCCCATTGGTAGAAAAAAACCCACAACCCCTTGGGGTTATCCTGCGCTTGGAAGAAGAAGTAGAAAAAAGAAAAAATATAGCGATAGTTTCATTCTTCGTCGACGTAATAAATAGGAAAATCTTGAACATCGAATATGTTTCTTCGTCTTTACAAAAGAAAAAAGATAGGAGTAATTAGCTGTGACACGTTCACAAAAAAATCCTTTTGTGGCTAATCATTTATTAGGAAAAATTGAGAAACTCAACATGAAGGGGGAAAAAGAAATAATAGTAACTTGGTCCCGGGCATCTACCATTATACCCACAATGATCGGACATACAATTGCCATTCATAATGGAAAGGAGCATTTGCCTGTTTATATAACAGAGCGTATGGTAGGTCACAAATTGGGAGAATTTGCACCTACTCTTAATTTCCGGGAACATACGAGAAACGATAATAAATCTCGTCGTTAATGTGAATTAATAAAGTGAATATTAGGTGCTCATCGTTCATTCGGGGGAGGCGAACCTTATGATAAAGAAGGACCAAGGTGTAGAAGTATACGCTTTAGGTCAACATATCTGTATGTCTGCTGACAAAGCGCGAAGAGTCATTGATCAGATTCGTGGGCGTTCCTACAAGGAAACACTTATGATATTAGCACTCATGCCTTATCGAGCATGTTACCCCATTTTAAAATTGGTTTATTCTGCAGCAGCCAATGCTAGTCACAATATGGGTTTAAAGGAAACAGATTTAATCATTAGTAAAGCCGAAGTCAACAAGGGTACTATCAGGAAAAAGTTAAAACCTCGAGCTCGAGGACATAGTTATCCGATAAAAAGAACCACCTGTCATATAACTATCGTATTGAGAGATATATCGAAAGATCAAATATGGCTAAAAAAAGATGGATAGAGATATATACTAAATATACAGATATAAGAGAGAGGTATTTCTATATGATAGATCGGGACAGACTGAAATTGAAATGGGCGAATAGGGACAGTGAGGGTGTATGGGACAAAAAATAAATCCCCTTGGTTTCAGACTTGGTACAACCCAAAGACATCATTCCCTTTGGTTTGCAGAACCAAAAAATTACTCCAAAGGTCTTCAGGAAGATCAAAAAATACGTGATTGTATCAAGAATTATGTACATGATTGTATCCAGGATTATGTACCAAAACCAATACCTTCCGATGAGAAACTCATTTCACGTATAGAGATTCAAAAAAGTATCGATGTGATAAAGGTCGTAATCTATACGAGTGTCCCAAACTTCCCAAAATTCTTAAGAGAGGGTAAACCACAAAGAATCAAAGAATTACAGACCAATGTAGCAAAAGGGTTTCATTCTGTGAACCAAAAACTCAATCTTGCTATCACAATAATTGCAAAGCCTTATGGACAGCCTACTATTCTTGCAGAATACATAGCCAACCAATTAAAAGAAAGAGTTTCATTTCGAAGGGCAATGAAAAAAGCGATTGAATTAACCATTGCCGAAGGGAATAAAAAAGGAATTCAAGTACAAATTGCAGGCCGTATCGACGGAAAAGAAATTGCACGTGTCGAATGGATCAGAGAAGGTAGGGTTCCGCTACAAACCATTCGAGCTAAAATTGATTATTGTTCATATACAGTTCGAATGGTTTATGGGGTATTAGGCATCAAAATTTGGATATTTGCGGGCGCGGAATAAGGATACTTTCTTTTTATTTCCGTTCTCTCCAGCGATGGAACACAAAATAACAAACTCTTTCATCCTTTTTCGTTCAATCAAAAATTAGCAATTCTTCTTTTTTTCTTTTTATTCTATAGGATTGAATAAAAATTGGATTGACCCTTTGGTATAATTGCTATGCTTAGTGTGTGACTCGTCGGTTTTTTATTTCATTTAGGTTTAGGTTAGGGTTCAAAAAAAGGGGGGCGGCCCATACCAGAATAGGAGTATGAGCTAAGAACTATAGAACTCATAACTATAGAACTCATAACTATAGAACTAATAACCAGCTCATTGCTTCGTATTATCTGGATCCAAGGCACCAGTCACTCTATGATCGATCGATCATATCGTTGTAGCAACTGAAATCTTTTTACATAAAAGAAAAATCAATCGGATTATGGGTTGTGAAGGAAAACTAAAAGAAAAGGATTGGGTAAATGGAAGGGTGATAGAAAGAGAGAACTAGAATATCCATGATATATGATTCCAATATGTATGGTCTATGAATCATCTCAGAAAAGGCAGTGTAATAAAGCATCAATACATATGAAGAACCTAAAACAAAAAAAAAAAGAGCATCAAGTCAATAAAGGCTGAGGAGATTGACTCAGGAACAACAAATTCAATTAAGAGCTCCATTGCAGAGTTCGGGCCTAGCCATTCATCAAGAAGTGATGGGAACGACGGAACCTGTGACTGCAGAAGATTCTATTGAAAACGAATTCTAATAATTTATAATTTAATTCATTGGGTGGGATGGCGGAACGCACCAGAAACCAATTCTGTTATTCTGAGAGGTCATTGACTGACCCTTCGGATGAAACAGATCTTGAAAGAGTCAATATTCGCCCGCGAAAGCCTTATGACGTTTTAGGATATTCAATAAAAGTCCAAATCAAGATTGGTTATCATATCAAAATCAAAAAGAAATTCTAAATGAAATTGGATTCTATATGTCTAGAAATATCTATACGCCTATTTGTGTATACAATCTTAGATCTCAAAAAAAGAATCCTATGATTCAGTGTATTATTCATTGAATACCTATCTCTATCTAATATTATTGAATCGTTTCATTCGCGAGGAGCTGGATGAGAAGAAACTCTCATGTCCGGTTCTGCAGTAGAGATGGAATTGCGAAAAAACCATCAACTATAACCCCAAAAGAACCAGATTCCGTAACCAACATAGAGGAAGAATGCGGGGAGTTTCTTATCGAGGCAATCGAATTTGTTTTGGTAGATACGCTCTTCAGGCACTTGAGCCGGCTTGGATCACATCTAGACAAATAGAAGCAGGACGACGAGCAATGACACGGTATGCGCGTCGTGGTGGAAAAGTATGGGTACGCATATTTCCAGACAAACCTGTTACAATAAGACCAACGGAAACGCGTATGGGTTCGGGGAAAGGATCTCCCGAATATTGGGTATCCGTCGTGAAACCGGGTCGAATACTTTATGAAATGGTTGGGGTATCAGAAAAAGTAGCCAGAGAAGCTATTTCAATAGCTGCGTCCAAAATGCCTATACGAACTCAATTCCTTATTGTCGAATAGGGATAGGGATGTGCAAGCAAACAAAGGAAAGGGGTCTTTCTGATGAAAAACCAACCGCAGGTTTGTTTTTTTTCTGGCCAAACAATATTTCTTTTTTCCTTTGCCCTTTCTTTGCATTGAAAGAAAAGATAAAAAAAAGATATGATTCAATCTCAGACCCATTTAAATGTCGCGGACAACAGCGGAGCTCGAAAATTGATGTGTATTCGAATAATAGGAGCTAGTAATCGCCAATATGCTCATATTGGCGACATTATTGTTGCTGTAATCAAAGAAGCAGTGCCTCGTATGCCTCTAGAAAGATCAGAAGTGATCAGAGCTGTAGTTGTACGTACATGTAAAGAACTCAAACGTGACAATGGCATGAGAATACAATATGATGACAATGCTGCAGTTGTCATTGATCAAAAAGGCAATCCAAAAGGAACTCGAGTCTTTGGTGCGATCGCTCAGGAATTGAGACAGTTGAATTTTACTAAAATAGTCTCATTAGCCCCTGAGGTATTATAAAGACTCATAGACGAGACCGCGATATCTTTAATGTATCTGAAATAGATTCAATGAATTAGTAGATTGTGTCTCACGTATATCCCTTCAAAATGGACCCTTAAAAATGGATAAAGAAAAAAAAAAAAGAGCATGTTGAGAATATAAAAACTCGGAGGCACCAATGATTATAGCTCATCATGGGTAGGGACACTATTGCCGACATAATAACTTCTATACGAAACGCTGAGATGGATAACAAAGAACTAGTTCGAATAGCATCTACTAATATCACCGAAAACATTGTCAAAATACTTCTACGAGAAGGCTTTATCGAAAACGTGAGGAAACACCGAGAAAGGAACAAAAATTTCTTAGTTTCAACCCTACGATATAGAAGAAGGCATAGGAAAGGGCCATATAGAACTATTTTAAAACGTATCAGCCGACCCGGTGTACGAATCTATTCTAACTATCAACGAATCCCTAAGATTTTAGGAGGAATGGGGGTTGTAATTCTTTCTACTTCTCGAGGTATAATGACAGACCGAGAGGCTCGACTAGAAAGAATCGGGGGAGAAATTTTGTGTTATATATGGTGATCTTTCTGGTATCCGAATTGGGTCGGTAACTTGCTATTCCTATTGTTGAAAAAAAAAAAAAAGCAGACAAATATCACTCTTCCTCCATGAGTTGAAACTTCAAAGGAATTACCTGGAATGAAAGAACAAAAATGGATTTATGAAGGTTTAATTACAGAATCACTGCCCAATGGTATGTTCCGGGTTCGTTTAGATAATGAAGATCTGATTCTAGGTTATATTTCAGGAAAGATCCGATGTAGTTTTATACGGATACTACCAGGAGATAGAGTCAAAATCGAAGTAAGTCGTTATGATTCAACCAAGGGGCGTATCATTTATAGACTCAACAACAAAGAGTCGAATGACTAGGTGATCTTTTCAACACTACCACGACTTTCGTGGGGACTCCCATTTCAAAATTGCAAGAGACTTATTTTCTTCCAAGGAGTAGATTAAGAATTAAGGAATTACAAATATGAAAATAAG